ATTACTTATTGTAATCAACAAATCTTTAACTTTATAACATAACTCTATTCTATAACATAATTCATTAGAATGATAACTTATTACAATGAAATTATACAGTAGCTTACTTTTTTATTATAAAGCGAGATCATATCTCTATTCTTCTCCGCTCAAATCTGAATCCAAAGACTGGAATTTTATGAAAAAACCTAAAGCCCCTTATCGGATTTGAACCGATGACTTACGCCTTACCATGGCGTTACTCTACCGCTGAGTTAAAAGGGCCTCTTTGATTCAATTCCTGAATTAATTACTATGCAGATAAGATATATCTATACTCTGATACATAACTCTGATACATATATATTATATATAAGTACATGCAATAGACTCATACTCATAGTGGTTGCTAGTGGACTGAGAATTTTCATTTCACTAGTGAATGAATATAGGCTCAAAATAAATGGGTTTATTTATATTGCATAAATATCAACCAATGCAATGAATTGTTTCAAGGCCGGGCCTAATTACCCTTTTCGAGAACTTCTTGATCCCCTCTTTCCATATTTTATTTATCGTTTGTGTTTGTTAATTTCCTGGTTTAGTATGATAGGCATATCACATCTTATCTTAACAATGAATGAAAGTGGGAGAAATTTAATGAAGTTCAATCCTTTTTCTGGCAGACAACTCACTCCTAGAAATATATACCTTCATATTTTTTCTATTAAATATATTATATATTTCATATTATCCTTATATTGACAATTTCAACAAACTGTTCATACTATGAGCATAGTATGATGGCGTTCGGGCAAGCATGCCCCCATCGTCTAGTGGTTCAGGACATCTCTCTTTCAAGGAGGCAGCGGGGATTCGACTTCCCCTGGGGGTAGGGTACTACGAAAGGAAGTTGATCATGGATTATCAATAGATTGAGAATTGATTTGTCCGGGGTCGATGCCCGAGCGGTTAATGGGGACGGACTGTAAATTCGTTGGCAATATGCCTACGCTGGTTCAAATCCAGCTCGGCCCAAGGATTCGCTGAGCCAAGATCACATTATATAATCCTATAGCTAGCTATAGAAAGAATAAGAAAAAACTTTCAGATATACTCCTCTTTTTTGTTCTCATAAATTCTGATCTTTTTAATAATCTAGATTCATATCACGATCTGTAAGTCTAAAGAAAAGAGCAAAGAACCTAAAAGACTCTTTTTGTTCATTGAACGATGGATTCTCAATCGTTTTGGCAATAACAAAAGGATTAAATTAATCCCTAACACCTTATTTTTATTTTTGGGGGATTGTAGTTCAACTGGTCAGAGCACCGCCCTGTCAAGGCGGAAGCTGCGGGTTCGAACCCCGTCAGTCCCGACATACCCTTTTCTATGAAAGGGGCGATGAAAGAGGGATAAGGAGCATAATTTTTAGATCATTAAAAAAACGGAGCATAATTTAGAACTTAACCCTGTCCTTCTTTCCATTTCCCCTCGATTCTTTGTTTGTATTTGTAACCAATGAAAGCGGAAACGCAGTTAGATGATATTTCATTAGATGCTTGTACCCGGAAGGCTAGAGTTTTTTTCGAAAAAGAATGAAAAAAAAGGGCATTTTTTATTTGATTAAAAAGATTCGGTATGGATAAAAGATCTTCTTATGTTATACAATTCTGGACGGTGAATCGATTTGCTAGCTCAGATATTGTTAGTCACGATATTGGGCCGAGTCAATATCATTATCATCGAGATGTAATTCATCCCATTGAATTTACAGGCGAAAGGTTTATCATCTCTATGGGATTAAATCCCGAGTTATTGTGAAGTAAAAAAAAACGAAAGATGAGATTATGGAAGTAAATATTCTTGCATTTATTGCTACTGCACTGTTCATTCTAGTCCCTACTGCTTTTTTACTTATCATATATGTAAAAACAGTCAGTCAAAATAATTAAGTTGAATGAAACTTGACTTCGGAGTTTTTAGCAAGGATTCCCTTTTTTCTTTTTCGTCTTAAATGAAATGAGCGGACTAGAATCCGCAGTATTCTATGAGATCGGATAGTATGGTAGAAAGAAATATATGACTCTTTTCTTTCTACCATACTATTTTTTTTGAGTATTAGACAGTTAAAAAAGCGAACTCAATTTCGTAGTACCCTTAGAGTCCACTTCTTCCCCATACTACGAGTGAAAGGGAAAATGTAAAGACTACCATTAAAGCAGCCCAAGCTAGACTTACTATATCCATGTGACTTGTGTCCCCTATCTCTATGAATATGCAGGAATTATTCCATTATTGCTCACTAATAATAGTGGAATCAATGGTGCAGAGTCAAAAAAAAGGGGGGGTGTTCTGCACCAACACTGTTGATGAACTAATTCCCTAAACCCATTTATTCTTAATATGATTTCTAGTAGAATCGGGAAACATTAAGCCCAAGCAAAATAACAACAGGTAGTGACGTCCTTCCAAGTATCGAGGGGATGTTACTAATAGAACATGTAAGATAATAAAATATCCGGTGTTTCTTTTTTCGACCTTACTAAATAAAAGGCATAAAAATAGGGAATCAAGACGGATCGCTATCCATCACAATCACAGACCTCCATTCCCCATTTGATCTAATCCTTACCCTCTCCCGATTCTGTCTTTTAAACAATCGTAAACTAGTCTAGTCTTGACTAGGACTAAGGTTACTGAATAGAAAAGAAAAAAAGTGCCAATCGAATTCAAGGCCTAGTTAGTAGACACTCCAGTGGAAGGGCTATCAAGACTTACCGATCACTCTAATCTTTTCTTTTGGTGAATCCTTGGCGCAAGTATTTACAGCCCTCTACAGATGTTTAGAATCAAAGAAGTATCAAAAGCCGCCCTCCCCTGGAGAATAATTCGTTGAGTTATATCAGTAGAAGAGACTAAGGATTTTTTAGTCTTGTGTTGAGCAGGCGACACCCGGATTTGAACTGGGGAAAAAGGATTTGCAGTCCCCCGCCTTACCACTCGGCCATGCCGCCAAACTGATACAAAATAGATGAAAATACCCCCCCTTAATATCTTCCCGAAAAAAAAAATAGAACCGTTAACTATCGGCTGTGAATTCACTAAATATTATTGGATTTGTATCTAAAATAGTGTTTCCTTAATGACATAAGAAAATAACAATTGATATATATACATAACTAATCCGTTTTTTTTTTGAGACTTCTCGATTTCCATTATAATAGCAATTATGAGTATATGTAAACCCTATAAGCTATAAGATAGATTGTTACATAAGATATATCTGGGTATATCTTATCCATATGATGCCTATAGGGCATAAGGAGGAATTTCTTGGGTGTCAATTTTTCATTAAATAGATGGAATATAAAATCGAAATTTGGATACAGCACGGCCTACGTTGCTCCAATAGAACTTCTATAAAATAAAGGAGGTGACAGATAAGATATATAGTGCACGTGTTTAATACATAGACTTTTCTTACGCACTTCGATTCTATTCTATGATCTATGACTTCGACTCAATACTAAAACTAGGTAAAAATATCTTCCTTCTCTGCAAATCTTTTTTTGAACAACCGAACCCATTGATTGGTTAAGTGCTAAAAAAATGAGCTCTCTATTTTATTCTGTCTTAATCTTAGCGAATAGATAAAATTCTGAAGACATTATCTTTTTCTGATATCCAGTGAGAGATTGGAATATGTAATATCATAATAATGGTAGAAATTTTATCACTTTTTTTCCATAATCGACTATAATCTCTAAGAAAAAATCGATCAGAAAACGTCATAATTATAAGTGGCATTTATCAATTCTTTATTCGTTTGTATCTGTTGCAAATTCCATTCGAATTTGAGTAGAAAATGATATTTATTCTTCCGTTCATACGTATTTAATACATTACATATATGTATTAGTTGGGTCAAATTTCATGTGATTCAGTAAACAGAATATAAATCCCATCATTGCTAGATCGATTCATATGATTCGATAAAGAATGATCCAATACAATAGTGGGGTTTTTCGCTAAATGGGAAATAAAATAAAAAATGCTCCGGGATGGAAATGAGGAAATGTCTACAATACCTGGATTTAATCATATACAATTTGAAGGATTTTGTAGGTTTATTGATCAGGGCTTGACGGAAGAACTTTATAAGTTTCCAAAAATTGAAGATACAGATCAAGAAATGGAATTTCAATTATTTGTGGAAACATACCAATTGGTAGAACCGTTGATAAAAGAAAGAGATGCTGTGTATGACTCACTCACATATTCTTCGGAATTATATGTATCCGCGGGATTAATTTTGAAAACCAGTAGGGATATGCTAGAGCAAACAATTTTTATTGGCAACATTCCTCTAATGAATTCCCTGGGAACTTCTCTAGTAAATGGAATATACCGAATTGTGATCAATCAAATATTGCAAAGCCCTGGAATTTATTACCGGTCAGAATTGGACCATAACGGAATGTCGGTCTATACGGGCACCATAATATCAGATTGGGGAGGCAGATTAGAATTAGAGATTGATAGAAAAGCCCGGATATGGGCTCGTGTAAGTAGGAAACAGAAAATATCTATTCTAGTTCTATCATCAGCTATGGGGTCGAATCTAAGCGAAATTCTAGAGAATGTTTGCTACCCAGAAATTTTTTTGTCTTTCCTGACTGATAAGGAGAAAAAAAAAATTGGGTCAAAAGAAAATGCCATTTTGGAATTTTATCAACAATTTGCTTGTGTAGGTGGGGATCCAGTATTTTCTGAATCCATATGTAAGGAATTACAAAAGAAATTCTTTCAACAAAGGTGTGAATTAGGAAGGGTTGGTCGACGAAATATGAATCGGAGACTGAATCTTGATATACCCCCTAACAATAGATTTTTGTTACCGCGAGATATATTGGCAGCTGCAGATCATTTGATTGGGATGAAATTTGGAATGGGTACACTTGACGATATGAATCATTTGAAAAATAAACGGATTCGTTCTGTAGCGGATCTCTTACAAG